TCCCACCTTCAGAAGCATGAAGCATGGATATACCCTATATCCTTAGAATTTTCTGAAAGGTAACTATCTCGGTTTCATATATGAAATGTATATAGAATCTTTGAAAAAGACTTTTTCCATAAGAAAAAAGAACTTACTATCTTTGGGATCTGATGCTACACCGCTGCTCAATACTTTAGTGGATCCACTCTATTACATAAGTTGATTCCTAACTTGATATCCCATATCATGACATAAGTAAGCAGTTCTTAACTGTATCGATCCGATAGCTCGATAATTGATCTTTACGGTGCTTTCTTTATCAATTGGATCCTTTATCCATAGAGTATAGTATGTGGGCCGTATTTTCCTATTTTTTTAAAGTCTCTTTCATTGCTACAGCTGATACAAATCGTTGCTTTGGACGATGCATATGTAGAAAGCCCATTTTTTCTAGTATTGACTAGTCAATTTGCTCTTTTTTTTCCTTCTTTCTATAGTGGAGATAGTCGCACGTAATGACAGATCACGGCCATATTATTAAAAGCTTGTGGTAAGAATGGGTTTCGTTCTAGTGCCCGGAAATAATATTCTAAAGCCTTTGTATGCTCTCCGTTGCTTGTGTGTATAAGGCCTATATTATAGAGTATATAACTTCGATCATAGGGATCGATTTCTGGTCGCGTAGCTTCATAATAATTCTGTAAAGCTTCCGCATAATTTCCTTCGGATTGAGCCGACATCCGTTACGGTCGTTCATTTTATTCAAAAAGTCTCCGTTCCAGAACCGTACGTGAGATTTTCATCTCATACGGCTCCTCCCTTCTGTGCATAATATTAAGGGGAATAATCCATAGAATCAAAATTTCACTATTCTCATTATGAACTGACAGGAGCTAGTATTTTTACAAGAAATCTCTAGCCAGCCTTCCCGCAAGAGGTTTTTTCTTAACACCAACCTTATTAGTGCTAGATGGAAATGATAACTCCAACGATTTCTTTGTCCTCAACGCCTACTATTTCCGGGAATTAGTCACTTCAACGATCTTTGATGGTTATACGGGTATCCAAAGTACGAACGAGATGGATGTTTGTTGTCCCAACCATTCTTGCTAGTCCCAATACCGATAAGGAAAAGGGTATTTTATAACAAAGTTTTCATGTTGTTGATTCCTAGGTGTAGTGCTTCTTCCCCTATGCCTCCTATTGGTACTAGTGGACCTGCAATACAGAACCTATAGGTATAACCTTTTGTTCAATACTAAAATCGACAATTAAAGTATCCGAGGCTGGATCAATCGAGGATACACGACAGAAGGAATTGTTCTATCTCCAAACTTTACCTTCACCAAGCGTAGGTTTTTCCATAATTTTGTTCTTTCTATTCCGAACAACGTCTTTTTATTCTAAGACTGGGGTGAGGGCTAAAAAAAAAAAAAAGAAAAAAGAATCAAATCACACCATCCCTGTAATAGGTAAATGCCTTTTTTTCTCCTAAAGTTGTCGGAATTATTCGTAATAAAATATTGGCTACAATTGAAGAGGTCTTATCAATAAAATTTCCATTTATCCGAGATCTAGGCATAATTAGCAATCCATTCTATAATTCTTCTCATTATCCCTCGGGGAAAATGATCCCACAAACAAAGGAATTGTAGTACAAAATAACATAAAAACAGACGACTCATTCTAAAAAAAACAAAGGTGCGGACCTTCTGCTCAAATTGTCCGCCTTTTGGACAAAGAGAGATAGGATACTTTTGAATCAGATTGGATCTCATCCAAATTTCGTAGCATACAAATGAGTGTAGCTATTACTATTTCATCTAAGTTGAATAACCGAGGGCTTTATTTTGCTATGGATTCTGATAACTCGAGAAATTTAGATTTGGTTATGATCCAAAGAAGAAAAAGGATGGAATAATCATTCCATGCAAAAATATTGAAATGGAATAGAAAAATCCATGGTACGATTCATTAATTTGTAATAGATGGATGGGGTAGTTGATGAGATAAGTTGTTGTTGATAAATTGGAAAGGAATTTTTGATTTCTATAGAATCATTGATCAGTCGTACCTGTACTGTAATAATATGAATGCCTCGCTATTCACTCGGTTTCTGGTCAATAATAAGATTACGCAGGAGAGATGGCCGAGTGGTTCAAGGCGTAGCACTGGAACTGCTATGTAGGCTTTTGTTTACCGAGGGTTCGAATCCCTCTCTTTCCGTTTCTGTTAATTCACAGACGTTACCGACCACAATGTATCAAATAACAATTGATACCATTCTTCCAACAGCATTTGCTAGAGATTCTCTATTCCTAATTACATTGCTGTGGTAAGGTACATAAAATACAAAACATCGCGTAAAGAGCAAAAAAGAAAAAATCCAATCCTACAGATAACCTATTTGCAATACATGAATGAAAAAAAATGTGGATAAAAAAAGGCCTTAGATCTATTTACTTCGGCAAAAGGGGGACATAATTGTCTGAACTTTTCTTTGTTATTTTCGTTTCAA